CGAGGACTTAGAGACTCTCCTGAGTCTCTATAGAAAGTATCTTCAGCCCTTTCCACAACCACTAATTCGATTTTCCGTGGGGCTATCCAATCTAATTCAGGACCCGGTAATTAAACACTACATTAGTAGTGGAAGGGAATCAATAAATCTTTATATGAGAGCCCTTCCACCACTCATCTGTCCTTGAATCCTAGAGGCAAGGATTTAGAGCACTTTAGCTTTCGAGAGCCAAACTTCCAGATGTTTCGAACCAAGCAAGCAAGTCTCAAGAGTCCTTTTACTTTGTTTGCTTCTGCTGGGGAAAAATTCAGCGAGTTATATCAGCAAAACGAAATAAGAGATTTCGAGTTTTTTCTTGATCAGGCGACACCCGGATTTGAACTGGGGAAAAAGGATTTGCAGTCCCCCGCCTTACCGCTCGGCCATGCCGCCAAAATGTATGATACCCTACAAAATAGATGAAAAAAGTCTCCCTTTGTTTGCGTCGAGTGGTGGATTCCGAAACTTCTTTTTTTATTGGACTTGCATCTTGAATCCCGTTTTCTTAAATTTAACCCCTGCCCGAAAAGAAAAAAATCCTTCGTTTTTTGGATTGGATCCATCCCTTCGGTTGTATGTATAGTATCTCAAAAACGAAATATCTAAAGATTTTCCCTCTCTTTTTTATATTGATATTGAAAAATTGAAAAACCAAATGTGGGTTTTCAGTCCCAAAAGCCAAAATTTAGGACAAATTGGAACCATTAACTATTAAATGGGACTGTAAATTCATGAACGATTCTTGGATTTGAATCCAAAATTGTCTTTTCTTAATCCTAATTCTAATTATATAAGAAAATCCAAATTGATACATAACTAATCAGTATTGATTCTTTTCCATAAAAAAAAATCCTTTCCAATTTCCATTATAACAGCAAATAGAAGTATATGTAAACCCCAGAACATAAATTGTTATACAAATATCTAATTGGATATCATATCTATATATGATGACTATAGAGAATTATTAGGAAATTGGAGTGCTTCAATTTTTCATTCAATAGATGGAATAGAAAATGGAAATTTTGATATAGCATAGCACGGCTGTCCCGAATAGAACTTAAATAAAGGAGGAAACATAGATAGCTAGCTACACATGGTTAATAAATACAAACTTTATTACTATGTTACGCCCTTCAATCGTATTCTACTAAAAAAATAAAAAAAGGTAAAATAAAAGTATCTCTCTTTTATGCGAATCATTTGTTGAACAATAGAATCCATGAAAAAGTGAAGTGCTAAAAAAATATCAACTCTATATTTTTGATGATTATAATGTCTTTATATCATCGAACAGATGAAATCCGAATCCATTTCTTTTTCTGGTACCCAATCGGATTAGAGTATGTAATATCATAATAATGGTAGAAATGGAATCACTTTTTTTTTGATATTCTATCCAAAACTCCATAAGCCTAAGTGGCATTTATTAATTCCTTTCGATTTTCTATCTGTTCCAAATTCCAATTTGAATATAAAATTGTCTTTATTCCTCCGTTCATATGCATTTCATACATTCCATATACGGGGTGAGTAAAATTTCATGTGATTCAGTAAACAAAATAGAAATTCCATCATTGCTAAATCAATCCATATGATTTGATGAAGAATGGGTCAATAATGGAATTTTTTGAGAAAAGGGAAATTCAAAATGCTCGGGGATGGAAATGAGGGAATGTCTACAATACCTGGGTTTAATCAGATACAATTTGAAGGATTTTGTAGATTCATTGATCAGGGCTTAACAGAAGAACTTTATAAGTTTCCAAAAATTGAAGATACAGATCAAGAAATTGAATTTCAATTATTTGTGGAAACATATCAATTGGTAGAACCTTTGATAAAAGAAAGAGATGCTGTATATGAATCACTCACATATTCTTCTGAATTATATGTATCCGCGGGATTAATTTGGAAAACCAGTAGGGATATGCAAGAACAAACTCTTTTTATTGGAAACATTCCTTTAATGAATTCCCTGGGAACTTCTATAGTAAATGGAATATACAGAATTGTGATCAATCAAATATTGCAAAGTCCCGGTATCTATTACCGGTCAGAATTGGACCATAACGGAATTTCGGTCTATACCGGGACCATAATATCAGATTGGGGAGGAAGATTAGAATTAGAGATTGATCGAAAAGCAAGGATATGGGCTCGTGTGAGTAGGAAACAGAAAATATCTATTCTAGTTCTATCATCAGCTATGGGTTCGAATCTAAGAGAAATTCTAGAGAATGTTTGCTATCCTGAGATTTTCTTGTCTTTCCTGAATGATAAAGAGAAAAAAAAAATTGGGTCAAAAGAAAATGCCATTTTGGAGTTTTATCAACAATTTGCTTGTGTAGGCGGAGATCCGGTATTTTCTGAATCCTTATGTAAGGAATTACAAAAAAAATTCTTTCAACAAAGATGTGAATTAGGAAGGATTGGTCGACGAAATATGAATCGGAGACTA